TAGGACAACTAGACGGTATTAACGTAGCAATTGCAGTTATGGATTTTCAGTTTATGGGGGGTAGTATGGGATCTGTAGTCGGGGAGAAAATTACCCGTTTGATTGAATACGCTACTAAAGAATTTCTACCTCTTATTATAGTGTGTGCTTCCGGAGGGGCACGCATGCAAGAAGGAAGTTTGAGTTTGATGCAAATGGCTAAAATATCTTCTGCTTTATATGATTATCAATCAAATAAAAAGTTATTCTATGTACCAATCCTTACATCTCCTACTACCGGTGGGGTGACAGCTAGTTTTGGTATGTTGGGGGATATCATTATTGCTGAACCCAATGCCTACATTGCCTTTGCGGGTAAAAGAGTAATTGAACAAACATTGAATAAAACAGTACCCGACGGTTCACAAGCGGCTGAGTATTTATTCCAGAAGGGCTTATTCGATCTAATCGTACCACGTAATCCTTTAAAAAGCGTTCTGAGTGAGTTATTTCAACTCCACACTTTCTTTCCTTTGAATCAAAATTAAAACATTAAGTTCAATTATTTTGAGCAAACAAGTAATTCGTTTATCGGAATCCAAGTCAAAATTAGACGAATGGGGTTTTCTTTGTTGACATAAGATCTAATTGTATTTGGATTTGTATAAAGAATAAAAAGTCACAGAAAAGCGAAAATCCGCCCCCTTTCTATATTCCTGATTATTGATCAAGAAGCCCCTATTAACAAGATAAAAGATGAAATTCTTAGAATTAGGAAAAAAAAAAAAGATCTTCTTCTCGTCATATATAATTAAACTCTAGAAAATATAGAATTTTTTCTCTTTCTATATCTTACGATAATCATATTTTGACTAAGAATCCCTGCTGTATGGGATTCTAACAAACCCTTCAATTCAATATAAATAGAATCTAATTCATTTTTAAGAAACTTTTTGCTTAATAAATGAAATTCGAAGACAAGAGCAAAAAATGAAGAAAATAATATCTCATCCATATCCTTTCAAATCCTTCATGTAGAAAGATCAAAAACTACATGATATACTCACTTAGATAGATACTTATATCTATAGATATTAAGTAATAATAATTCCAATTTAGAATTCTCAAATGAGAATTATAATAAGTAAGATATCCTTATATAGAATAAGATATATAATAAGATATCTTTATATTATAAATAATCAATATAAAATCTAAATAATAATAACAGGTACAAATAGTAAATCGAGGTACCCATTCTATGACAACTCTTCACTTTCCCTCTGTTTTGGTCCCTTTAGTAGGCCTAGTATTTCCGGCAATTGCAATGGCTTCTTTATTTCTTCATGTTCAAAAAAACAAGATTGTTTAGAGCCGATGACACAAAATCTCATCGATTTTTTTTTCAATTTACGTTTGTATCATAACAAAGATATCCATTTAGCAAAATATGGTATAAGCGGCTTCTGCCGAAAAATTATTATGTCTCCAGAAAATGCTATGTTCTAGCTATTTTCAAATAGACCCGAATCGGCGGATGGCTGAACTGTAACGTTGGTCTATCTATATGTATGTGGCTATCTTTAGTGAGATCATATGAAGGGTATGTTATTAGTTTAGATCTAACCAATTTAATGAATTACTCCTAAAGGTTTACATCAAACTAGTGCTAGTTGATGCGAGTTACTTCGGAAACAAACGGACTAAAGCCAAATTCATTTGGGGTATTCTCTCAATTCCAAAAAAAGCAACGGGATCAAGTATGAGTTGTCGATCAGAACATATATGGATAGAACCTATAAAGGGGGCTCGAAAAACAAGTAATTTCTGCTGGGCTATTATCCTTTTTTTAGGTTCATTAGGATTCTTGTTGGTTGGAACCTCGAGTTATCTTGGTAGAAATTTGATATCTTTATTTCCGTCTCAGGAAATTGTTTTTTTTCCACAAGGAATTGTGATGTCTTTCTATGGGATCGCGGGTCTTTTTATTAGCTCCTATTTGTGGTGCACAATTTCTTGGAATGTAGGTAGTGGTTATGATCGATTTGATCTAAAAGACGGAATAGTGTGTATCTTTCGTTGGGGATTTCCTGGAAAAAATCGTCGGGTCTTCCTCCGATTTCTTATAAAAGATATTCAATCCGTCAGAATAGAAGTTAAAGAGGGTATTTATGCTCGGCGTGTCCTTTATATGGATATCAGAGGCCAGGGAGCCATTCCATTGACTCGTACTGATGAGAATTTTACTCCACGGGAAATGGAACAAAAAGCTGCGGAATTGGCCTATTTCTTGCGTGTACCAATTGAAGTATTTTAAGAAATGAGCCGATAAATGAATGCTTTCTCAGCAGGAGGGCAAAAACGCAAGATTCCTCTTTTTCTAGAACATAACTGAATTGATTTTTCTTCAGAACATTTATTCGAGTCAAAGCAGACATATATGGAACAAGTATAAAAAAACTCTTTTGGGGATCTTTTATATGTATCGAAATATACACAACTCAATTCAATAATAGAAAGAAAAAATCATAAAAAATCGAAATATCTCATAATTAACCATTTCGAAATAAGGAATCCCCCCTTTTGAATTGTTGGAATTTAGATTTTAGATTCAGATAGATCATATCTTGTCATTTTTTCGACGCTTCTTTTTGTACTCCTTAATGACCAAAAAATTGGATCTCTTATAATGATAACTAGCCAATTTCTGTTGTTTTTTGCCACTCATTTTTCACAATATTTTTCAGAAAATTCCCTCAATTATTCTATCCCTGACTATGAATAGTCAGTTAAATTTTTTCGAAATATTAGAGATTTTTATATAATGATAGAAAAGGAGTTCTTTCGTCTCAAAATCTGAATAATATTCCTATTCATAATTTAAAGTGGTTTTCGGGGCATTCATCGAAAGGAGATATGTGCTTCAAATTTGACTCTAGGGAAACAAGATTTTTTGATTCTTTATTCATTCGAATTTTTCGTCTATTTCTGTATTTTTTTCTAGATTCAAGGCCTAATTCAAGGCCTAACCACGAAATCACAAATAAAAAATAGTGATTAGATTCATAGGTTCGATAACTTGTAATAGAATTGATGCGTGATATAAATATTAGATTACATAGAGTTGACGAATGAGATGGGTTCATTAACAATTCACAGATGAAAAAATGGCAAAAAAGAAAGCATTCACTCCTCTTTTATATCTTGCATCTATAATATTTTTGCCCTGGTGGATTTCTCTCTTATTTCAAAAAAGTCTGGAATCGTGGGTTACTCATTGGTGGAATACTAGGCAATCCGAAACTTTTTTGAATGATATTGAAGAAAAGAGTATTCTAGAAAAATTCATAGAATTAGAGGAACTCCTCTTCTTAGAGGAAATGATCAAGGAGTACTCGGAGACACATCTACAAAACTTTCGTATAGGAATTCACAAAGAAACAATCCAATTAATCAAGATACACAACGAGGGTCGTATTCATACGATTTTGCACTTCTCGACAAATATAATCTGTTTCATTATTCTAAGTGGTTATTCTATTTTGGGTAAGAAAGAACTTGTTATTCTTAACTCTTGGGCTCAGGAATTCCTATATAACTTAAGTGACACAATAAAAGCTTTTTCTCTTCTTTTATTAACTGATTTATGTATCGGATTTCATTCGCCCCATGGTTGGGAATTGATGATTGGCTTTGTCTACAAGGATTTTGGATTTGTTCATAATGATCAAATTATATCTGGCCTTGTTTCCACTTTTCCAGTCATTCTAGATACAATTTTCAAATATTGGATTTTCCGTTATTTAAATCGCGTATCTCCGTCACTTGTAGTGATTTATCATTCAATGAATGACTGAAAAATGATCTACCTAATCCAATTAGAATGTTTTTATAATGTTTCTTACTTTGCAGTTGTACATAAGCAAAACATTGAAAATCGCTTTCTATTTATACCCATCCCGGAGATTCATCCTATATTCCTCCTATATTCCTATAGATTAATCGAGTCAAATTCTTCCAGTAAATAACAGAATCGTGGATAGGAAACTCCATTAGTGACCTACCCCAATTTATTGTAGAAATTTTCGGGATCAATGATTGGACCATGCAAACTAGAAATACTTTTTCTTGGATCAAGGAACAGATTACTCGATCTATTTCCGTATCGCTCATGATATATATAATAACTCGTACATCCATTTCAAATGCATATCCCATTTTTGCACAGCAGGGTTATGAAAATCCACGAGAAGCGACTGGGCGTATTGTATGCGCCAATTGCCATTTAGCTAATAAACCAGTGGATATTGAGGTTCCGCAAGCGGTACTTCCCGATACTGTATTTGAAGCAGTTGTTCGAATTCCTTATGATACGCAACTCAAACAAGTTCTTGCTAATGGTAAAAAGGGGGGTTTGAATGTGGGGGCTGTTCTTATTTTACCAGAGGGTTTTGAATTAGCCCCTCCCGATCGTATTTCCCCCGAGATAAAAGAAAAGATGGGTAATCTGTCTTTTCAGAGCTATCGTCCCAATCAAAAAAATATTCTTGTCATAGGCCCTGTTCCAGGTCAGAAATATAGTGAAATCACCTTTCCTATTCTTTCCCCGGACCCCACTACTAAGAAAGACATTCACTTCTTAAAATATCCTATATACGTAGGTGGAAACAGGGGAAGGGGCCAGATTTATCCTGACGGGAGCAAAAGTAACAATACAGTTTATAATGCTACAGCATCAGGTATAGTAAGCAAAATCCTACGAAAAGAAAAGGGGGGATACGAAATAACCATAGCGGATGCATCGGATGGACGTCAAGTGGTTGATATTATCCCTCCGGGGCCAGAACTTCTTGTTTCAGAAGGCGAATCTATCAAATTGGATCAACCGTTGACAAGTAATCCTAATGTAGGCGGATTTGGTCAGGGAGATGCAGAAATAGTACTTCAAGATCCATTACGTGTACAAGGCCTTTTGTTCTTCTTCGCATCTGTTATTTTGGCACAAATCTTTTTGGTTCTTA